ACACGCGAAAAACGATAATAAATCTCGTCGTTAATAAAGTGAAATAGGTGCTTATCATTCATTGGTGGGAGGTGATTATGGCAAAATGGAGAAGGTGGAAGAAGGTCTTGCAAAAGATGGAGACGAAGAGGATCTTAAGTACACAAGTAAAAGCTTTAGCTGAAAATGTATGTATGTCTGCTCACAAAACACGAAGAGTCATTGATCAGATTCGTGGGCGTTCCTATGAGGAAACACTTATGCTACTGGAACTCATGCCTTATCGAGCATCTTATCCCATTTTTAAATTGGTTTATTCTGCAGCAGCAAATGCTAGTCACAATAAAAGTTTCAACGAAGCTGATTCAGTCATTAGTAAAGCCGAAGTCAATGGGAGTACTATCGTGAAAAGGTTAAAACCTCGGGCTCGAGGACGTAGTTATCCGATAAAAAGACCCACCTGTCATATAATTATTGTAGTGAGGGATAGCTCTAAAAAGAAAACGGATCAGGATATATATTTAGAAACAAAGGATCAATGGAAAGATCCTATAATAGAGAGATATTTGGAGAAAGAGAGAGAGAGAGAAAAATAAAGAGAAAGAGAGAGAAGAAAAATATGGGCAAAAAAATAAATCCCCTTGGTTTCCGACTTGGTGGGGAAAACCAAAAGCATAGATCCCTTTGGTTCGCGCAACCAAAAAATTATTCCATAGGTCTCCAGGAAGATGAAAAAATACGAGATTGTATCAAGAATTATGTACAAAAAAATAGGAGAATATCCTCGGGTTTCGAAGGAATTGCACATATAGAGATTCAAAAAAAAATCGATCTGATCCAGGTCATAATCTATATTGGATTTCCAAATTTGTTAATAGAGGGTCGAACACGAGGAATCGAAGAATTACAGATCAATGTACAAAAAGGATTTAATTCTGTGAACCGGAGACTTAACATTGCTATCACAAGAGTTGCAAAACCTTATGGACAACCTAATATTCTTGCAGAATATATAGCTCTACAATTAAAGAATAGAGTTTCCTTTCGAAAGGCAATGAAAAAAGCTATTGAATTAACTGAACAAGCGGATACAAAAGGAATTCAAGTGCAAATTGCAGGACGTATCGACGGAAAAGAAATTGCACGTGTCGAATGGATCAGAGAAGGTAGGGTTCCCCTACAAACCATTCGAGCTAAAATTGATCATTGTTCCTATACAGTTCGAACTATCTATGGGGTATTAGGCATCAAAATTTGGATATTTGTAGACGAGCAATAATGGGCCTTTCCTTGCCATTCTATCCAGTGATAGAACAAAAAACGACAAACTATTCTTTTTCCCTTCAATGAAAAATGAGCAATTCTAATTCTATAGGGTTGAATAAAAATTGGATTGATCATTTGGTAGAATTGCTATGCTTAGTGTGTGACTCGTTGGTTTTTCTTTAGAGTTGGGATTCAAAAAAAAGGAACTGGCCCCTAACTAATAACTATAGAACTTAGAACCAGCTCATTGCTTCGTATTATCGAGATCCAAGGAACCAGTCACTATATGATGTGTCAATCATATAGTTGTAGCAACTGAAATCTTTTTTCCATAAAGGAAAAATCAATCTGATTATGGATTGTGAAGCGAAAATAGAGGGATGTGGGTAAATGGAAGGGCGAGAGAAAGAGAGAAGGAGAATATCAATGGTATATGATTCCAATATGTATGGTCTATTATGAATCATCTCATAAAAGGCAGTGTGATAAAGCATCAATACTGATTCGTCCATAATTAGATGAATACGGTTCATAGGAAAAATACCAATAATAAAGAGCCTCGAGTCAATAGAGACTGAGGAGATTGACTTGGGAACGAACTTGAATTGAGGAGCTCCATTGCAGAGTTCAGGCCTAGCCATTAATGGAGAAGCTATGGGAACGACGGAACCTGTGACTGCAGAAGATTCTATTGAAAACGAATCCTAATGATTCATTGGGTGGGATGGCGGAACCAACCAGGAACCAATTGATTTATTCTGAGAGGCCATGGGTTGACCCTACGAATGAAACAAATATTGAAAGAGTAAATATTCGCCCGCGAAACCCTTATTGAATTGCAAAATTTTGGCCGATTCGGTAAAGGTCAAGGATTCGTTCTAAAAAGAAAGCAAAGGCATTATCTTCTATATATAGAAATATACGTCTAGCTATATATACAAGATATACAGATTCCTACGTGACAGATTCAATATCAATAAATCCCATGATTTAGTGTATTATTCAATAAATACATGTGTATCTGTAATATTATTGAATCGTTTCATTCGCGAGGAGCTGGATGAGAAGAAACTCTCATGTCCGGTTCTGTAGTAGAGATGAGGTTGAGAAACAACCATCAACTATAACCCCAAAAGAACCAGATTCCGTAAACAACATAGAGGAAGAATGAAGGGAATATCTTATCGAGGCAATCATATTTGTTTCGGTAGATATGCTCTTCAGGCACTTGAACCCGCTTGGATCACATCTAGACAAATAGAAGCAGGGCGACGAGCAATGACACGATATGCGCGCCGTGGTGGAAAAATATGGGTCCGTATATTTCCCGACAAACCCGTTACAGTAAGACCTACGGAAACCCGTATGGGTTCGGGGAAGGGATCTCCCGAATATTGGGTATCTGTTGTTAAGCCGGGTCGAATACTTTATGAAATGGGCGGAGTATCGGAAACTGTAGCCAGAGCAGCTATTAAAATAGCTGCGTGCAAAATGCCTATACGAACGCAATTCATTATTTCAGGATAGGGATGTGGAACCAAAGGGGTATTTATGATGAAAAAACAATCGCGGATTTCTTTATTTCTGGACAGACAATATTTCTTTCTTTTTTCCTTCGACCTTTGCATTGAAAGAACAGATTAAAAAAAAAATAGATATGATTCAACCTCAGACCCATTTGAATGTAGCGGACAACAGCGGGGCTCGAGAATTGATGTGTATTCGAATCATAGGAGCTAGTAATCACCGATATGCTCATATTGGTGACGTTATTGTTGCTGTAATAAAAGAAGCAGTGCCCAATATGCCTCTCGAAAGATCAGAAGTGATCAGAGCTGTAATTGTACGTACATGTAAAGAACTCAGACGTGACAACGGTATGATAATACGATATGATGACAATGCAGCAGTTGTCATTGATCAAGAAGGAAATCCAAAAGGAACTCGGGTTTTTGGAGCGATCGCTCGAGAATTGAGACAGTTGAATTTCACTAAAATAGTCTCATTAGCTCCTGAGGTATTATAAATACTAGTAGATGAGACCATGATATAGTAGGGTATCTGAAATGGATCAATTAGTAGATTGTGTTTCACGCATATACTTTTAATAATTCATAAATAAAGAATCAAAAATTCACATAAAAAAAAACGGAACATGTTGATTATATCAAAATTAGGAGGCACCAATAATTATAGTTCGTCATGGGTAGGGACACTATTGCCGATATATTAACTTCTATAAGAAATGCCGACATGGATAAAAAAGGAACGGTTCGAATAGCATCTACTAATATGACCGAAAGCGTTGTTAAAATACTTCTACGAGAAGGTTTTATTGAAAACGTTAGGAAACATCGGGAAAACAACAAATATTTCTTGGTTTCAACCCTGCGACATAGAAGAAATAGGAAAGGAACATATAGAAATATTTTAAAGCGTATCAGCCGACCCGGTCTACGAATCTATTCCAACTATCAACGAATTCCTAGGATTTTAGGTGGAATGGGGATTGTAATTCTTTCTACTTCTAGAGGTATAATGACAGATCGAGAAGCTCGACTAGAAGGAATTGGAGGAGAAGTTTTGTGTTATATATGGTGATCCTTCTGGTATCCGAAGTTGATCCGTAACTTCCTATTTGTGAAAAAGGAGAGGAAAGACGGGTTGTTTAATATCACTCCTCCTCCATTAGTTGATACTTCAAGGGGGTTACCTGGAATGAAAGAACAAAAATTGATTCATGAAGGTTTAATTACTGAATCACTTCCCAATGGTATGTTCCGGGTTCGTTTAGATAATGAAGATCTGATTCTAGGTTATGTTTCGGGGAGGATCCGACGAAGTTTTATACGGATACTACCAGGAGATAGAGTAAAAATCGAAGTAAGTCGTTACGATTCAACCAGGGGACGTATAATTTATAGACTTCGCAACAAAGATTCAAACGATTAGGTGTAGGTGGCTTTTTAAACATTCCTTTCGTGAGAATACAATTCGAGGTTCAAAATTTCAAGAGACTTATTTTCTTCCAAGGAGTAGATTCGGAATTAAGGTAAGGAATAACAAATATGAAAATAAGGGCCTCTGTTCGTAAAATTTGTGAAAAATGTCGACTGATCCGTAGGCGGGGACGAATTATAGTAATTTGTTTCAATCCGAGACATAAACAGAGACAAGGGTAATCTTTCTAAAAAGAAAAAGGGATTTTCTAAAGGACCCGATGGACAAATAAAGGATCTGTTTTGATATGAAATGGATATATCCGTATATCTCTGACTCATATTTATGAGATGATAAAATATGACAAAACCTATACCAAGAATTGGTTCACGTAGGAATGGGCGTATTGGTTCACGTAAGAGTGGGCGTAGAATACCAAAAGGAGTTATTCATGTTCAAGCGAGTTTCAACAATACCATTGTGACTGTTACAGATGTACTAGGTCAGGTGGTTTCTTGGTCCTCCGCTGGTACTTGTGGATTCAGAGGCACAAGAAGAGGGACACCATTTGCTGCTCAAACCGCAGCAGGAAATGCTATTCGTACAGTAGTGGATCAGGGTATGCAACGAGCAGAAGTCATGATAAAAGGTCCTGGTCTCGGAAGAGATGCAGCATTACGAGCTATTCGTAGAAGTGGTATACTATTAAGTTTCGTACGTGACGTAACCCCTATGCCACATAATGGATGTAGACCTCCTAAAAAAAGACGTGTGTAGAAATAAGAATTGAACGGATTTCAAGAGAAATAAATGAT